AACTAAATTTAATTACTATAACTATAATAAATTATATATAAATTATATAAATATATATATATATATAAATTATATAAATCTAATAAATATAATAAAATTAAAATAGAAATTCAAAATAAAAAAAACTAATGACTTGTATTGAATTAGCACTACATATTTAATAAAGATAAATACAAAAGGGTATAGGCGTAAAAAAAATTCGGAGAGAAGTATAAAAAAATATTGATTGGGTTTACTCAATCAATATAAGTAAAAAAAGCAAGCCTAAATCCCATGTTTTTTTTATGAAGAAATAAAATAATAAAAAAAATAAAGTTAAAGTTTCAACGAAAAATCAACCATTATTGAATTAGCGATAATGTAAAATTTTATATGTATAGATCCAACTACTTCATTCATTTATTCACTTGATCTTTTGTCTATCTATCTGTCTTATATGAATTTATCTCACTAAAATAACTAATAACTAAACTAAAATAACTAATAACTAATAACTAAAATAAAAATAAATTTTTGTCGTTATCGACGACGACATTTTATGGTAGTAATAACTAAAAAGAGGGGGAGTTGTATACAATAGGTTATACAAAGTTATATACAAGTCACCCCCCTCTTTTTAGTTATTTATTGTATTTCATTAATTGATTAATTGAATTTCATCTGTTAATTAAGAGAAAGTTCCATAAAAACTCCCGCCTTCTTTGAAATGTCATGAACAGTTCCCGTAGGTTGAGCGCCCTTTTCAAGGAAATATAGAATAGCAGGAACATTTAAATAAGTTTGATTCTTTATCGGATCATAAAAACCCACTTTCCGAAGATCTCTTCCGTCTCTTCTGGATCGAACATCAATTGCAACGATTCGATAAACCGCCCATTGGGATAGATGTAGATGAATAATACCCCCCCTAGAAACGTATAAGAAGTTTTCTCCTCGTACGGCTCAAGAAAATTAGAAATTATGTCTATATATAGAATTTATAATTAATGTCAAATAGATCCATCAAATCATCAAATCAATTAAACTATGATTTAAGTACTTTTTCTTATTCCTTATTCTTGCCCGAAAAAGACAAAAAAGCATTCGTATTCACATTCTCATAACTCAAGTTGGATAACTCTCAAATAATCCAAAGGAAAACCTTTAGGCATTTCCTTTATTGAGCGGTCTCTAACCACGCATTTTTTGTCTGTCTCCTTTAGAATTTATTTTGATTCTTCATTATGATCTATTTTTTGAGACAACTGAAAACGTTATTTACTTGTTCCAGGATTCTTTATCGTTGCCTTGAATCGTTGGGTTTAGACATTACTTCGGTGATCTTTAATCATTAAAAAAAATGGCAGCAACATACCATTTTTGTAATTTCTTTATATCAAAGAATCATACAAATGGTTGATTCCCGTGTGATACACTTTTGATCGAAATTTACCAATTCCAATAAATTTTCGTTATGAATTTGAAACTTGCTAAAATTGGATCCTTTCAATTTATATATCGAAAATATACTTACGAAGTTGTTTCAACTATTAATTAACACTAACCCTAGATCCATGTCCCTAAAAAATGAATCAATACTTTTTACTCGAGCTCCATCATGATCATGTACTATTTACATCGCAACCCTCAAAAAATGAGGTTTTTCTAGTGGAACAGAACAAACGATGTCGAGCCAAGAGCACCCTCATTCCTATATAATTAATATAAAAAAAATGGTGGATGTAAGAATCCACAGCCGACCATATCCTTCAAGTCGCACGTTGCTTTCTACCACATCGTTTTAAACGAAGTTTTACCATAACATTTATCTAGTAGGTTGCTGTAACCAGTATGTAATTGATTCAATTATGGAATCATGAATAATCATTGGTTCGGTCGGTACATAGTAATCTATACTTTTATGAATGGGTAGTTTCTGAAGAAGTCTCAGCAAGAATTCAATTTAACCCCCCACATATATATATTTTTTATATATTTTTTATTTCTTTATTATTTATTATTTCTAATTTATTTAGAATTATATAATTCTAAATAATAAAATAATAAATAACACAAATAAGTTATTTTTTTTTTTATTTTTATGAGTAACTAATTTAAATATGAACGGTATGGACATAGAATGAAAAGCCCGCCCCCCGATTTTCATTTTTTAATTAAAACTCTTTTCTTTTGATCTATGCTCCCATCTTACTTGGATACAAATAAATTCAATTACATCTGTGTGTTATTTGGTGTTATTTGAACACGATTAAATTTTCGAAAAAGATATAATTCAGATAAGAATTAATCATTATAAGAAAAAAGAATCATATTCTATCCAATATTATTATACTCTTAAAAAAAAAAAAAGAGAAAGTTGTTTAAAATTAAACAAAAAAAGCCAATCTTTTATTCTGATAGAAAATCGGTATTCTGATACGATATATATAATCTGATATGATATATATAATCTGATATGATATATATAATAGGTATGCTCTGGGACGGAAGGATTCGAACCTCCGAATACCGGGACCAAAACCCGTTGCCTTACCACTTGGCCACGCCCCATTTTATATTTATATTCGACATTAATAAACACTAATATTCTTATTAGCTGTTCGTCAATTATAGTCCAAATATCTATAGAATAGATTGTTACTAGGATTTTTATACATTTAGATATAGAATTAAACGAAATTTATTGATCATTACATATAATTCAATTAAGATATTGTATGAAAGTATGATTTCTTCTATTCTCTTTTAATTTGAGAATTGAAGTATTTTTAATTGAGTTAGTTCAAATCAAAGAAAAGTTTTTGGTCTACCCTTTTTTAATTTTTAGTTTTTACTCATTTTTTTATATAACTTAAACTAAAAAAAAAAAAAAATAACATTATATAATTAATTAATTATCTAATTTAATTATTTAATTATATAATTTATATTTTATATATATATTTTATATATAATTATATATAATTATAATTTATATTTAATTAATTATATATTATTAATTATAATTATTAATAACAATAACTCATATTAATAACTCAATCAAAATAAATACAATTATCTTCAAGAACAAAACAAAAAAACAAAACGTTTGTTATGCTTAATATCTTTAGTTTGATCTGTATCCGGTTTAATTCTGCTCTTTTTTCAAATAGTTTTTTCTTCGCCAAATTGCCCGAGGCCTACTCTTTTTTGAATCCAATCGTAGATATTATGCCAGTAATACCTCTGCTATTTTTTCTCTTAGCTTTTGTTTGGCAAGCTGCTGTAAGTTTTCGATGAGATCTTGAATACTGTCCTAGAAAAATTCATGATTTTTTCTAAAAAAAAAATTCTAACAATTGATAAGATCAGATAAGTCGTATAGTATAAAGCTTCGATTCAAATATTGAAATTCTTGTATCGCCACGATAAGTCTGGAGATCACCCCATTTACTAATTTGGACCCTTTTTTTACATTGAAAGAACCTATTAGAGTACCCCACAATTATATATTGTGGGTATGAAAAAAATTTTGGTAATGAAAGACTTGACTCATATTACATTACAAATGAATTTCTGAAAATTCTTTTCTATTTCTAGATTTATAAAAACCATTTTTTGGTGTCAAAATGAGGTATGTGTGGTATAAAAATGGAGAATCTATTCTCTTTTTTTTTTCCAAAAAAATGATCTTGGAGATTGTGTAATGCTTACTCTCAAACTATTTGTTTACACAGTAGTGATATTCTTTGTTTCTCTCTTTATCTTCGGATTCCTATCTAATGATCCAGGACGTAATCCTGGACGTGAAGAATAAAAAAGAAAGTTTTTGTTTTCCTTGCTTGATTTTTAAATGTTCTTAGGATTTTATCTATTCCACATCTTTAACTATTAAATAAAAAAAAGACTCGTCGAAATTGAAAGATAAATAACAAATACCAAGTCATTGACAAAAGCGGAAAGAGAGGGATTCGAACCCTCGGTACGAAAAACCCGTACAACGGATTAGCAATCCGACGCTTTAGTCCACTCAGCCATCTCCCCCAATCGAAAAAGGATAATTACTATGTTACATTACACAAAAAGCAAGGTTTGAAAAAAGAGTCTTTCTTTCTTTTATACCTCTTATTTTTTTTGATTTATTATATTATTATTTTATATTTTATTATATATAATTATCTATTATCTAGTATCTAGACATATAAAAATATAAAAAATATCGAAAATAAAAGTAATTCCATTGAGATAAAGTAAGGGCTCGAAAGAGATATCTCCAATTCACTATTCCATTCACTATTCCATTCACTATTCCAATGAATAGAAATTAATATATATATATAATTTATATAATTATAAATACCTAAATAATAATATATTTTATAAATAATAATATATTTTATAAGTAATAAATTATATATTAAATATATTATAAGTAATAAATATATAATATAAAGTACCTCTTTGATTTCGTCTGCAAGAGCTTTTTTTAATTCCACAGCCCGGCCTGGTCAGTACCTCGCTGGGCCTTTTTTGTTCCAATGAATCATAGAAAAAATGATTTATTTTTTTTTTTGAAAAATGAAAAAAAATGCTTGTTATTGAAACAACAACAATCATAATAAAGACTATTTCGATTCCTATGATACAGAATACAATCAAAGTGTCATTTCTTAATTATTTGATCTTTTTTTTTTATTCCAGTTTTATTCCATTTATTTTACTGGAATAAAAAAAAAAGAAAGAATGGAACCATATATTCTTGCACAATTTTATGTTTTGGCGTACATTATCGAGCCGTATCTGTCAATGTCAAAGCACCCCCATCAAAAGACAAAAAAGTGTTATTTAGTTATTTAAATGAATCCTCTTTCCCTAATTTAATCGGGCTCCTTGAACAAAGCACGTCAACGCTCTAATTTTCATGATTCTTTTATGATCCTATCTTCTTAATTATTATGGCCAATTTTTTTGTTCGACAAAAGATACATTTATGTACAATAATCACATTGTAGCGGGTATAG